GCAAGAAGGAAGTTTGAGCTTGATGCAAATGGCTAAAATATCTTCCGCTTTATATGATTATCAATCAAATAAAAACTTATTCTATGTATCAATCCTTACATCTCCGACTACAGGTGGGGTGACAGCTAGTTTTGGTATGTTGGGGGATATCATTATTGCCGAACCCAATGCCTACATTGCATTTGCGGGTAAAAGAGTAATTGAACAAACATTGAATAAAACATTACCGGAGGGTTCACAGTCGGCTGAATATTTATTCCATAAGGGTTTATTCGATCCAATCGTACCACGTAATCCTTTAAAAGGTATTTTGAGTGAGTTATTTCACCTTCATGTTTTCTTTCCTTTGAATCAAAATTGAATCAAGTAGAGCCTTAATCAAAAAAAAAATTGGATTTGTGATCAACCAATAGTTATAGTTATTGATTTAGTTTATAGTTTAAAGGAATTAAATTAAAAATCCAAAGAATGGATTTTTCTTTGGTAACATAAGATTTCATTGTAGAAAGAATCATGTGAATTATTCTTTCTTTTTACAGATATTACTAATTAGGAAATCTCTATGAAACAACATAAAAGAGTGAATTCTTTTTTATTTGTAAGAAAATCTTTATTCCAGTTAATTAAATGAAAATTATAAGACAAGAAAAATAAAAAATAATAATATAATAAATTACTAATTAAAAAAGTGGATTATCATACATATATTTCATGTCGAAAGATGAAAAATTCTGTTCTACATTCCTTTTCCCTATATATATACTCATCCATATATAGAATTCTAGATTCATTATAATTAGTAGAGAATTCAAATAATTATACTCATGTAGATATACTTATTATAATTATAGAATTCTTCTAATTCTAAGAAATTTGAATAATTTAATTATATATATATGAATATATGCATTATAATAATTCTAACATATTTTTCTAACAATAAATAACAGATAAAAATTTGAATATAATTAGGATAAATAACAATAATAATAAATAACAGGTACAAATATTAAGTCTATTAAATCGAGGTATCATTCTATGACAACTTTCAACAACTTACCCTCTATTTTTGTGCCGTTAGTGGGCTTAGTTTTTCCGGCAATTGCAATGGCTTCTTTATCTCTTCATGTTCAAAAAAACAAGATTTTTTATTTTTAAATACGATGGTACCAAATCTTGTATATATATATTTTTTTAGAATGCGACTTCTACCATAACACAGATATTTATTTAGTAGGATAGAGTATAAGCGTATAGCTTACTCTTTCCATAAACGATTATACATGACATCTGAGTAAATGAATTATAAATATTTGAAAAAAAAAAAGAATCGAATAGATGGAAATCGGAGCGAATATTTGAGATATAGATATAAAGTAAATATATCTATATATAAGTATCTATAGGCAATTATATGTCAGTTGATCTTATTATTTTAGATCTAAACAATTCGATGAATTACTCTTAAAGGTTCACATCAGAATAATACTAGTTGATGAGAGTTACTTCGGAAACCAACAAAAGTAAAGTAAAATTTATTTCGGTTATTTTTTTTATTCTTCCAATTCCAATAAAATGAAATTAGATCTAGTATGAGTTGGCGATCAGAACATATATGGATAGAATTTTTAAAGGGATCTCGAAAAACAAGCAATTTCTGCTGGGCCTTTATCCTTTTTTTAGGTTCATTAGGGTTTTTATTGGTTGGAACTTCCAGCTATCTTGGTAGAGATTTGATATCTTTATTTCCGTCTCAGCAAATCATTTTTTTTCCACAGGGGATCGTGATGTCTTTCTATGGGATCGCAGGTCTCTTTATTAGTTCTTATCTATGGGGCACAATTTCGTGGAATGTAGGTAGCGGTTATGATCGATTCGATAGAAAAGAAGGACTAGCGTCTATTTTTCGTTGGGGATTTCCTGGAAAAAATCGTCGCATTTTCCTCCGATTCCTTCTGAAAGACATTCAATCCATCAGAATCGAAGTGAAAGAGGGTATTTATGCACATCGTGTCCTTTATATAGAAATCAGAGGCCAGGGGGCCATTCCCTTGACTCGTAATGAGAAGAATTTGACCCCACAAGAAATTGAACAAAAAGCTGCAGAATTGGCCTATTTCTTGCGTGTACCAATTGAAGTATTTTGAAAAATGAAGCGAAGAATGAATGCTTTCGTATTCTTAGTTTTTAACACGAGGGAAAAACCAATAAATTCTTTTTTTTTTTTATTTGGAATTAATACGTTAGATACAGATAGATTATATCTTGTAAATTATCTCAACTTTTTTTGTCAATCGAACTTTCTCTTTCTTTTTTTATTCTTTTTGGTATTCCTTAATTATAAATTATAATTAACAAAATTACCAAAGGATTGGACCACTTATAACGAAAACTTCTGCCTTGTTTTGACACTCATTTTTGACCATAACATCATACAATAGTCTTGATAAAGTTCTCTTAAATTTTATTGGACTGGATTGTGGCGAATTTTTTTTTTTTAATATTTTCTATTTTGATCGAATAGAAAGGGACTTCTTTCACCTGTAAATCCTAATCCTGAAGTGGTTCTTTCGTGCATTCATCGAAACCGGGCAATTGCTTTAAATTTGAGTAATTGCTATATTTGGAAACAATAGATATTTTTTTTTCTTGATTCGAATTAAAAAAGTGGATTCTTTGTTTTTCTATTTTTGTATTGTTTCGAAATTTAAGGACTAACCACTCAAGCACAAATAAAAAACAGAGAATAAATTGATAATAGAATCAATATGACTTGGAATAGAACTTATGTTTGATATGAATATTCAATATTGTATCAAGTTGACGAATGAAGTAAGTTCATTAAAAAAAATAAAAGACGAAAAAATGGCAAAAACGAAAGCATTAATTCCCCTTCTATATCTTGCATCTATAATATTTTTGCCCTGGTGGATCTCTCTTTCATTTAAAAAAAGCCTAGAAGCTTGGGTTACTAATTGGTGGAATACTGGGCAATCTGCAATTTTCTTGAATCATATTCAAGAAAAAAATATTTTTAAAAAAGTTCTAGAATTAGAGGGACTCTTCCTCTTGGACGAAATGATAAAAGAATACCCAGAAACACATCTACAAAAGCTTCCTATTGGAATTTACAAAGAAACAATCCAATTGATCAAGATACACAATCATGATCGTATCCATATGATTTTGTACTTCTCGACAAATATAATCTCTTTTGTTATTCTAAGTGTTTATTCTATTCTAGGTAATGAACAACTTTTTCTTCTTAACTCTTGGGTTCAAGAGTTCCTATATAACTTAAGTGATACAATCAAAGCTTTTTCTATTCTTTTATTAACTGATTTATGTATAGGCTTCCATTCGCCCCATGGTTGGGAACTAATGATAGGATCTGTTTACAAAGATTTTGGATTTGCTCATAATGAGCAAATTATATCCGGTCTTGTTTCCACTTTTCCAGTCATTCTAGATACAATTTTAAAATATTGGATCTTCCGTTATTTAAATCGTGTATCTCCGTCACTTGTAGTGATTTATCATTCAATAAATGACTAAAAAATGATCCACTGATCCCATTTTCTGGTTTGTTACTTTGTACATAAGTAAAACATTCAAAATTTGACTTATTTCTTCTACCCATCCAGGAAAATTCTTCCTAGATTCGAGTAAAATTATTTCAGTAAATAGCAGAATCAGGGATAGGGAACTATACTAGCAACCTACCTAATTTTATTGTAGAAATTTTCGGGATCAATGATTGGACCATGCAAACTAGAAATACCTTTTCTTGGATAAAGGCAGAGATTACTCGATCCATTTTCCTATCGTTCATGATATATATAATAACTGGGTCACCTGTTTCAAATGCATATCCCATTTTTGCACAACAGGGTTATGAAAATCCACGAGAAGCGACCGGCCGTATTGTCTGTGCCAACTGCCATTTAGCTAATAAGCCCGTGGATATTGAGGTTCCACAAGCTGTACTTCCGGATAGTGTATTTGAAGCAGTTGTTCGAATTCCTTATGATAAGCAATTGAAACAAGTTCTTGGGAATGGTAAAAAAGGAGCTTTGAATGTAGGGGCTGTTCTTATTTTACCTGAGGGGTTTGAATTAGCCCCCCCAGATCGTATTTCGCCTGAGATTAAAGAAAAGATAGGCAATCTGTCTTTTCAGAACTATCGTCCCACTAAAAAAAATATTCTTGTAATAGGTCCTGTTCCTGGTCAGAAATATAGTGAAATCACCTTTCCTATTCTTTCTCCGGACCCTGCTACTAAGAAAGATGTTTACTTCTTAAAATATCCCATATATGTAGGTGGGAACAGAGGAAGGGGCCAGATTTATCCCGACGGGAGTAAGAGTAATAATAATGTTTATAATGCTACAGTAACGGGTATAGTAAGCAAAATAATACGAAAAGAAAAGGGAGGATATGAAATAACTCTAGTAGATGCATTGGATGGGCGTCAAGTGGTGGATATTATCCCTCCAGGACCAGAACTTCTTATTTCAGAGGGCGAATCTATCAAACTTGATCAACCATTAACGAGCAATCCTAATGTGGGTGGATTTGGTCAGAGGGAGGCGGAAATAGTACTTCAAGATCCATTACGTGTCCAAGGCCTTTTGTTCTTTTTTGCATCTATTATTTTAGCACAAATCTTTTTGGTTCTTAAAAAGAAACAATTTGAAAAGGTTCAATTGTCCGAAATGAATTTCTAGATCGGTGGATTTCTCAACATCAAGTTCCTAAAAAGAACCAAATTCTTGTTGGAAATTCATTCTATAATTATGTATGACCAAAAAAAGTATGAAAAGCTTTTTACTTGTTTTTTTTTAGTCTTTTTATACCGGATTTCGGGAATTACTTGTATCGCATTACTAGTCATAGTATGTATTGTATATTGTGAATACTACTATTTTACCTTGCAAATAGGAGGGGTATAATTATGTCACTCGTGTCAGATTGAAATGTCATCGAGTGTATCAATTTCT